TATTATAAAATTAAAAAAAATAGATTTTTTTAACTTTCTATTTTTTATAATTAAAAATAAAAATTATGTTCCCCCAAACATAAAAATTAATTTTGTATTAATTAATTAGTATAATTTCAATTATAAATTTTATTTAAAATAAATAATTTAAATTAATAATTAAATATTAAAATTTAAATAATATAATATTATAAATGATAATGAAAGTTTATAAACTATTTTAAGTTAATTCTTTACTCTACCAGTATTGTACCCTTAATTTATTCAAATTATCACTTAATTAGTACTGATTTATTAGTAATTACTGATAACTATAAATGGTTGTATTAATTTTATTGAACTTTTTAAAAAACTTTCACTTTTTACCTCTAAGTGAAAGTTTATGAACTATTTAAATTTTTCTTTTATTTTTAAAATCTTAATATTGAATTTAAATTTATTTTTATTTTAAAAATTAAATTTAAATTATCTATTTTTTATAATTATGAAAAAAAAAAATAAGTTTTATTCTTTCTTTTTTATTAATTTTATATTTAATTTATATGTATTTTATTTATTTTTATTTTTCAGTAATTATTTTTATATAAAATTTTAACAAATTTTTTAGTAATTTATTTTTTAATTGAAAAATTTTGTGCCAGCATTCGCGGTTATACATTAAATTACATTTAATATTTTAGGTTTTTTATATTATTTTCTGATAATTATTTTTTATATTTAGGTTAAATTTGTATTTTTATATTAATTTTCTTTTTTTTTTGTAATAATTTATTTGTTTAGACTAGGATTAGATACCCTATTATATTTAATTATTTTTATCTTATTATTAAAAGTTAAGTTCTTTAAAATTTTAAGAATTTGGCGGTTATTACTTACTTTTTAGAGGAATATGTATTTTAATTGATAATCCACGATATTTTTTACTTAATTTTTATTTGTATATCTCTATTTAATTATTGAATTTTTATTAATAATAACTTTCTTTTTTTTATTTAATTTAATTTTAGGTCAAGGTGCAGTTTTTTTTAAGTTAATATGTATTATTTAAATTTTAAATTTTTTATTTTTATTTCTTTGATGATTTATTTTTTTAGGATTTAATAGTAATTTTAATTAATTAATTAATTTGAATTAAGTTCTTAATAATGTACATATTGCCCGTCACTCCTATTTTAGGATAAGTCGTAACAAAGTAGAATTATCGGAAGTTGATTCTAGAATTTTCAGATTGTAGCTTATATAAAGTTTATTTTTTACATGAATATGAAAATATTAAATTCTTTCTGATTTATAATTATTATATTAATTATTTTAATTTTTTTTATTTAGTAATTTAAATGAATTATTTTTTTTTTAATTCTGATTAGGATTATTTTATTTATTTAAGTAAAATTTATAGTACCTTTTGTATCAGGGTTGATTAATTTTTTTTTTTATAATTTTTTCCCGAATTTAAAATATTTAATTTACTATAATTTTTAATGTTTCATAATTATATTTAATAGTAATTTAATAATTATAAGTTAATTGTTTTTTTATATATCTGGTTTACTTGGATTTAAATTAAATTTATGAACTTTTATTATTTATTTATTTTTATTTTAAGTTCTTATATTATTTAGGATAAGCTTTATATTTAATTAAAATTTTATTGATTTTATTTTTATTATTTTTAGTATCATTATTTTAGTTCTTTATAGATTTAATTATTTTAATATAATTTATTTATATTTAATATTTTACTTGTATTTTTAATTAAATTTTTTTTTTTATTTATTATGATTAAATTAGTATAATTTATATATTACTTTTATGAATTCGACAAATATTTATTCTTAACTGTTTATCAAAAACATTTCTTTTAGTTTATTTTAAAAGTAAGTTCTGCCCTATGATTAATTTTAAATGGCTGCGGTATATTGACCGTACAAAGGTAGCATAATAAATTGTTTCTTAATTAGGAACTAGAATGAAAGATCAAATAAGGGATTATTTTTATTTTTTTAAATTTTATAATTTTATTTTTTAGTAAAAAATCTAAATTTTTTTCCTGGGACGAAAAGACCCTAAAGAACTTTATTTATTAAATTTTTAATTTTTTTATTAATATTTATTTAAATTTTAATAATTTTTGTTGGGGTGACAGATAAATTTATTCTTTATTTTATTTATTCATTTTTTTATGTTTAATTTAGATCCAATATTTTGATTTTAAGATTAAGTTACCTTAGGGATAACAGCGTAATTTTTATGGTAAGTTCATATTTATATATAAGTTTGCGACCTCGATGTTGAATTAGGATAAAATTATTATGCAGTATTTTTAAATTTAAGTCTGTTCGACTTTTAATATCCTACATGATTTGAGTTCAAACCGGTGTGAGCCAGGTTGGTTTCTATCTTGGAATAAACAATTTTTTTTAGTACGAAAGGACCATAAAGATCAATTTATATTGTTATTGATTTGACAGATTATTGTATTAATTTTAGATTTTAATTAAGTGTTAATTTACACATTCAATTATTTATTTATTAACTTTTTTATTTTTAATAATTCTTGTTTTGGTTTGTGTTGGTTTTTTTACTTTATTGGAGCGTAAGTTTTTAAGTTATTCCCAGGTTCGTAAAGGACCTAATAAAGTTGGTTATTTTGGTTTATTTCAGCCATTTAGAGATGGTTTAAAGCTTTTTTTAAAGGAGTTTTTATTTCCTTTTAATTCTAATTTTTTGATTTATTATTTTTGTCCTATTTTAGGTTTATTTCAGTCTTTATTTATATGAATTATTTTTCCTTTTATTAATAATTTAATTAATATTAATTTTGGTTTATTATTTTTTTTATGTGTATTAAGTGTTGGTATTTATTTTATTATTATTTGTGGTTGATGTTCAAATAGATCTTATTCTGTTTTAGGTTCAATTCGTGGTTTATCTCAAAGAATTTCATATGAAGTTTCTTTTTCTTTAATTTTATTTAATTATTTTATTTTAATTGATTGTTATAATTTTTTTTTTTTTTCTTTAATTCAATTTAATTTTTGATTTTTTAGTTTAGTTTTCCCTTTATTTTTATGTTGATTTTCTTGTATTTTAGCTGAGAGAAATCGTTCTCCTTATGATTTTTCTGAAGGGGAAAGTGAATTAATTTCTGGCTTTAATGTTGAGTATGGATCTTATGGTTTTTCTTTTTTATTTATTTCTGAATATTCATCAATTATTTTCATATGTATAATTACTTGTTTAATTTTTTTTGGGGGAAATTTTTATAGTTTTTTTTTTTTTTTAAAATTAGTTTTTTTTTGTTTTGTTTTTGTATGAGTTCGTTGTTCTTTTCCTCGTTTTCGTTATGATAAGTTGATGTATTTAGCTTGAAAATGTTATCTTCCTATAACTTTAAATTTTTCTTTTTTTTTATTTTTTATTAAGTTAATTGTTTTTTATCATTTTTTTTTGTTAAGTTATTAAATTTCTCTTTCTTATATTTTCAAAATATATACTTTATTATAAGTTAAATAACTTATTTTAATTAATAATTTTATCTAATGTTTTTTTAATTATTGGTTCAATAATAAAAAATATAAAGTAAGTTAATGTTAATATTATTCCAATTTTAATGAATGGATGTTCTACTGGTCGTGCACCAATTCATGTTAATAATATTACATTATTGATAAATATTCAATAAAATATTTGTCTTGTTAAGTAAAATTGTATACCTAAGAATTTTCTTTTATTTATGATTGGTAATAAAAATAAAATTATAATTGATGATATTAGTGCAATTACTCCACCTAATTTATTTGGGATTGATCGTAGAATTGCATAAGCAAATAGAAAGTATCATTCTGGTTGAATATGAATTGGTGTTACTATTGAGTTTGCTGGAGTAAAATTATCTGGGTCTGATAATATATATGGTTCTGTAAAGTTTAATATTATAAATAGTGTAATTATTATTATTATTCCTATAATGTCTTTAATTGAAAAGTATGGATGAAATGGAATTTTATCAATGTTTGAATTAATTCCAATTGGGTTATTTGATCCTGTTGTATGAAGAAATATTAAGTGTATGATTCTTATAAATGAAATAATAAAAGGTAAAATAAAATGTAATGAGTAAAATCGTGTAATTGTTGCATTATCTACTGAAAATCCTCCTCAAATTCATATTACTAATGAATTTCCAATGTATGGAATTGCTGATATTAAATTTGTAATTACTGTTGCTCCTCAAAATGATATTTGTCCTCATGGTAATACATATCCTAGGAATGCTGTTGCTATTGTTATTAATATAATTATAACTCCTAATGTTCATGTTTTTTTATACTTATATGATCCATAATATATTCCTCGTCCTGTATGTATATATATACTTATAAAAAATATTGAAGCTCCATTTGAATGAATATATCGTATTAATCATCCATAGTTTACGTCTCGTGAGATATGACTAATTCTATTAAATGCTATTTCAATGTTTGCTGAGTAGTGTATAGAAATTATTAGTCCTGAGATGATTTGAATAGTTAAACATATTCCTAAAATTGATCCAAAATTTCATCATGATGATAAATTAATGGGTGCTGGTAAGTCAATTAATGAATAATTAATTATTTTAATAATATTATTTGTTTTTCGTATAGGTTTATTCATAATTTTTTGATCGTAATGGTCCTTCATTATGTTTAACTACTTTTGTAATTGAAATTATAGTTACTAGTAAGTATATAATTATTAATATTGAAATTGATATTGATTTCTTGTTATATATTTTTATTGAACAAATTATTTCAATTTTCTTATTTATATTAATTTCTTCATTTTCATTTATTTGATTTTCTAATATTAATGTTTCTATTGGAATTATTAAAATTATTAACGTAGTAACTGTTAAATTTAAATTGAATTTAAATTTTTCGTTTGATGATATTCTTGCTATATATATAAATATAATTATTAATCCTCCAATTATTATTAAAAATGTAATTATAGGGAATCATGATGATTTTGTTGTTATTGATATAAATATAATTGATAAAATAATTTGTGTTAATAGTAAAATTCCTACTGATATAGGATTTTTTATTATAGTAATTGTAATTGGTATTATTATTATTAATTTTAAAATTGTTATTTTAATTTCAGCATATAGTTTAATTTAAAATTTAATTTTTGGGAAATTATGATAATTATATATTTATGTTGATGATTTAAGGTTGATTCCAATTTAAATTTACAAAATTTATGTTTTTTTTAAACTATTAAAACTTATGATTTACTTATTTTTTATGGTTTTATTTAGATTTATTTCTTTAATATTTATTCGTAAGTATATTTTAATTTGTCTATTAAGTTTAGAATTCATTGTAATTTCTTTATTAATTTTTTTTATTTTTTTTGGTTCAATTTTTTTTAGTTCATTTTATTTTTATATTTTATTAATAACTTTTTTTGTTTGTGATGGTGCTTTAGGATTGTCTCTTCTTGTTTATTTGATTCGTTGCCATGGTAATAATTTTTTAAGTTCAATATTTTTATGATAATTTTTTATTTTTTGTTTATGATCCCTTTAGTTTTTTTATTAAATTTTTTTCATTTTTATCAATTTATTTTAGTTATTTCCATATTTTTATTTTTAAGTAATAATTTTTTTGATTTTTTTGGTGGTTTATTTTATTGTTTTGGAATTGATTTTTATTCTTTTTTCTTAATTTTTTTATGTTTATTAATTAGTTGTTATATATTAATATCAGTTTTTTTTTTATCTAATTTGAGTTTTTTTATTTTTTTAATTTTTTTTCTTTGTTTTATTTTGGTTTTAGTTTTTTCTTGTATAAATTTTTTTATGTTCTATATTTTTTTTGAATTTAGTCTAATTCCTATAATTTTATTAATTTTTGGTTGAGGATATCAACCTGAACGATTATCTTCTGGATTTTATTTATTTTTTTATACTTTATTTGCTTCTTTGCCTTTATTAATTTTAATTATTTATTTATATTTAAATTTTAATTTTTTATTTTTAGGATTTTTTTATAGTATTAATATTAATTTTGTTATCAATTTTGTAATGATTTTTTCTTTTCTTGTTAAATTTCCCATATTTATAGTTCATTTTTGATTACCTAAAGCTCATGTTCAGGCTCCTGTTTTTGGTTCAATGATTTTAGCTGGAATTATATTGAAGTTAGGAGGTTATGGATTAATTCGTTTTATATTTATATTTGATTATTATTTTTTAATTTATGGATATATTTGATATAGAATTACTATTTATGGGTGTTTTATTGTTGGAATAATTTGTTTAATTCAGGGTGATTCTAAGTGTTTAATTGCTTATTCTTCAATTAGTCATATAGGTTTATGTTTATTAGGTTTTTTAAGGTTATGTAATTTGGGTATTTTAAGTTCTTATTTAATAATGATTTCTCATGGTTTTTGTTCTTCTGGTTTATTTTATTTGTGTAATATTATTTATTTACGAACTCAAAGTCGTAGATTTTATATTAATAAGGGATTAATGACTTTTATACCAGGTATAACTTTTTTATTATTTTTACTTTGTTTATTTAATATAAGTTGTCCTCCTAGAATTAATTTTTTAAGTGAGGTTTTTATTATGTATAGAATTATTAAGTATTGACATATATCAATGTATTTTTTTTTTTTTATTTCTTTTTTAAGTTCATGTTTTAGTTTTTTTTTATATTTTTATTCTCAGTATGGTCAATTTTGTTTTATTTATAGATTTTCAAATGTTTATTTAGTGGAGTATTTATTAATATTTATTCATATTATTTTTATTTTTTTATTTATTTTTATTTGTCCATTAATATATTTTTATTTAAATAGTTTAAAGAAAATAAAGAATTGTGATTTCTTAGATATATTTACTTATTTTAAATTTTGTTAATTTTTTTAATTTATTATTTCTGATTTTTTATTTTTTTTTTTTTATGTTTATTTTTATTTTATTTAGGTTTTTTTTTTTTTTGTTATGATTTATCTTTCTTTTTTGAATTTAATTTATTTTATTTAAATTCTTTAAATTTGAGATATATTATTTTATTTGATTGAATGTCATTAATTTTTAGTTCTTTAGTTATATTTATTTCTTCTTTTGTTATTTTGTATAGTTTTTATTATATAGGTTCTTTTAGTTATTCTTATTTACGTTTTTTTTATATTTTACTAATTTTTATTTTTAGAATAATATTGATAATTATTAGTCCTAGTATATTAAGAATTATATTAGGTTGAGATGGATTGGGGTTGGTATCTTATTGTTTAGTAATTTATTATAATTCTAATTCCAGTTTATTATCAGGAATATTAACTTGTTTAACAAATCGATTAGGTGATTTTGGTTTATTAATTTCTTCATGTTGAATTATTTGTTACGGTAGTTGACATTTTATTTATTATTTAGATTATTTTAATAATTATATTTTTTATTTATTAATTATTTCTTGTTTTACTAAGAGTGCTCAAATTCCTTTTTCATCATGACTTCCTGCAGCTATGTCTGCTCCAACTCCAATTTCTGCTTTAGTTCATTCTTCAACTTTAGTTACTGCTGGTGTTTATTTAATTATTCGTTTTTCTACTTTAATTGTATTGTCCAATTCTATATTAATTTATCTATGTTTAGTAACTATATTAATAAGTTCATTTTGTGCTTTATTTGAATATGACTTAAAAAAAATTATTGCTTTATCAACTTTGAGTCAGTTAGGATTAATAATATTTAGTTTATTTATAGGACTTTCTACTTTATCTTTTATTCATTTACTTAATCATGCAATATTTAAGTCTTTATTATTTTTGTGTTCTGGGATTATTATTTATAATTTAGATAATAATCAAGATATTCGTTATTTAGGAATTTTTAGGAAAATAATACCTTTAACTTGTTCTTGTTTTAATATTTCAATTTTTTCATTAATAGGTATTCCTTTTTTATCTGGATTTTATTCTAAGGATTTAATAATTGATAAATTGATAGATATAAATTTTAATTATCTATTAATTTTTCTTTTCTTTCTTTCTATTGGTTTAACATCTATATATTCTATTCGTTTAATTTTTTATTCATTATTTAATAAAAATTTATTGTTTTCTTATTTATTATTAATTGATAATTATAATGAAATAAGATTAAGAGTTTTTTTTTTAACTATTTTTTCAATTTTTTTTGGGTGTATATTAAATTGATTAATTATGTTAAATTTAAATTTTATTTATATTCCTTTTTTTTTAAAAATTTTTTGTATAATAATTATTTTATTAATGATTTGGTTGGGTTTGGAGTTTAATTTGTTTAATAATTATATTTTTTCAATTATTTATTATAATTTTAATTCAAATATATGATTTATTTCAAGTTATTTAAATATTACTTATAATGTTTTTTATAATATTTGTTATTTAAGTTCATTTAAGATATTATTTTGAGGTGAGTATTATGGTTTTTTAGTATTTTCTTTTTATTTATTTAAATTAAGTTATTTTATTCAGGTTTATATATTAAGTAATTTAATAATTTTTTTAATTATTTTTATATTATTTTACTTTTATTTATTTTATTTTAGTAGCTTAATTTAGAGTATAATATTGAAGATATTAGGGTGAAATTATTTCTTAAAATATTTATTGGAATAAGTATTTCCTTTTTTTTAATGAAAATAAAATGTTTTATTAAACTAAATAAATAAGAGGTAAACGGAATTTAACCGCTATAAAAAATTAGTTAGCAGCTATTTTTTTTCAATTTCCTCTTTTAATTGGAATATTTTTCAATTTTCTTATTAACATTAAGATACCTCTAATTTTGGTTTCAATTAAAACATGGAAATAATAAATTCCTAAATTTAAGTCGAAATTAAATGTAAATTTTACTTCTTTGTTAAGATTAGTATTTTATACACCTTTCAAATGCAAATTGAATATTATAATTAAATATAATCCTATCTAGTTCAGTTTAATATTCCATTTCATCATTCATGATATAAACCTACAATAATTATAATTATAATTAATATTAATGTCAATATTCAGAAAATTGTATTTGAGAATTTTATTATTATAATTCTAGGTATAATAATAATAATTTCAATATCAAAAATTAAGAAAATAATTCCAATTAAGAAAAAATGTATAGAAAATGGTAATCGTTTATTTGATAATGAATTAAAACCACATTCAAATGGTGATGATTTTTGTATTAAGTTTTTTTTTTTTTTTACTATTATTGAAATTAAAATTATTATTAATGTTAGAATTATTATAATTAATAAACAAAATATAATGATATTTATAATTATTTATTTAAAAATAAACTTTATAGTTGGAGGCTATATGTACTTTTTATACTAAATAAATATATTCCTCATCAATATACTCTTATATAAAGAAATAATCATACTAAATCTACAAAGTGTCAATATCATGCTGATAGTTCAAATCCTACATTATGATAACTTGAAAGATGAAAATTTATAATTCGTGTAAATGAAATCATAATAAAAATTGTTCCAATAATAACGTGAATTCCATGGAATCCTGTTATTAAAAAGAAGGTTGAACCATAAATTGAATCTGAAATACAAAATGATGTTTCATAATATTCTATTATTTGAATAATAGTAAAATAGATTCCTAAAAATATTGTAATAATTATTCTTTGTTTTGTTATTAAAATTTTATTTATAGTTAATGAGTTGTGAGCTCATGTAATTGATATTCCTGAGCATAGAAGAATTATAGTATTTAGAATTGGTACATTCATTGGATTAATTGTTTTAATTCCTATTGGAGGTCAATTTATTCCAATTTCAAAATTAGGAGATAAACTTCTATGGAAAAATGCTCAGAAAAATGATACAAAAAAGAATAATTCTGAAATAATAAATAATATTATTCCTGATTTTATTATAATAATAATTTTTTTAGTATGATTTCCTTGAAAAGTTGATTCTCGAGTAATATCTCGTCATCATTGAAATATACATAAATAAATAATTATTGTACCAATTAATATTAATTCTAATTTTAAAGTTTTTATTCATAAAATTATTCCTGTTATTATTGTTAACAATCCTATTGATGAAATAATTGGTCAAGGTCTTAAATTTACTATATGATATGGATGATTATTCATTTATAATTCTCTAGAATATAATGATGTTAAAGTTATGAATACATATGATTGAATAATTGATACTGCTAATTCAAATATTATTAGTAATAAAAATATTGATATTAAAATAATTAATATTATTCCTCTTGTTTTTCCTAATAATGATATAATTATATGTCCTGCAATTATATTTGCTCTAAGACGAACAGCTAATGATCCTGGTCGAATTAAGTTTCTAATAGTTTCAATTATTACTATAAATGGTATAAGAATTATAGGGGTACCTATGGGTAGTATATGACAAAATATTTTATTAGTTTTTTTAATAATTGCAAATATAATAAATGATATTCATAATGGTAATGAAATTGCTAATGAAAAAACTAAGTGTGATGAAGAAGTAAATACATATGGAATTAGTCCTATTATATTATTTATTAAAATTGTTATTATAATTGATAATATTATAATTATTGATGATTTGTAAATTAAATTTGAATTAAGTTCTTTAATAATTTTATAAATAATTTTGTTTACTATAATTATATTATTATTAGGAATTAATCAGAAATTTAATGGTAATATTAAAAATATTAAGTTTATTCTAATTCAATTTAATGATAAATTTCCTGAACAAGGGTCAAATGTTGAGAATAGATTTATTATCATTTTCAGTTTATTAAAATTGTTTTATTATTTTTTTTTTTTAAGTTTATTTTTTTATTGAAATATATTATTCTTATTATTAAATAAAAATTCAAGTTGATTAATATTATTAATGTTATTCATCATATGGGGGATATTTGAGGCAAAAAAAATCATTTTTATGTATCTCTAACTTGACAAATTAATATTTTAAATTAAACTAGATTCTTCATCAAGAGTATTTGCTAATTTACTTAATTTGGTTTAAGAGACCAATTCTTGCATATAAGAAACTTAATGAGTTTTTTAGTCAATTTAAAAATGAATTTATGTTGATTGATTCTAATATAATTGGTATAAATCTATGATTAGATCCACAAATTTCTGAACATTGTCCAAAGTATAATCCTGGCCGTGTAATTATTATTGTTCTTTGATTAATTCGACCTGGAATTGCATCAATTTTTACTCCTAGACATGGAATGGTTCATGAATGAATTACATCTCTTGATGATACAATTATTCGGATTTTTACATTAAAAGGTAATGTTAATCGATTATCATTTTCAATTAATCGGAATTCATTTTTAGTTAAGGTTAAGGGTTTTATATATGAGTCAAATTCAATTTCTTTATAATCTGAATATTCATATGATCAGAATCATTGATGTCCAATTGTTTTTACTGTTAAAGTTGGATTTCTTAATTCTTCAATTAAGTACAAGATTCGAATTGATGGTAATGCAATAAAAATTAATAGAATTGCTGGAATAATAGTTCAAATTAATTCAATTATTTGACCTTCAAGTATATATCGATTAATTAGTTTATTTATTAATAATGAATATATCATATATATTACTGTTACTGTAATTATTATAATAATTATTATTCTATGATCATGAAATATAATTAATTGTTCTATAATTGGTGAAATTGAATCTTGAAATAAAAATATTTTTCAATTAAGAATTTTCAAAAGAAAAATAAATTCATAAATGAGGTTTAAGTTCATTGCATAACTCTGCCACATTGAAATTTAGAAATTATTGGAATTTCTCTATATGAATGATTTTTAGGAGGATAATTTTGTATTCATTCAATTGATCTTGAATTTATATTAAAAATTAAAATTTTTCGTTTTGAAATTATTCTTTCTCATAAAATTAAAATTATAATTATTACTCTCAATAATGAGATAATTCTACCAATTGATGAAATTAAATTTCAATTAGTATATAAATCAGGATAATCAGAATACCGTCGAGGTATCCCCATTAATCCTAAAAAATGTTGAGGAAAAAAAATTAAATTAACTCCAAAAAATATTAATGAAAATTGAATTTTTAGTCATTTTGGGTTTAAAGTTAATCCAGTAATTAAAGGAAATCAAAAAATAATTCCTGCTATAATAGCAAATACTGCTCCTATAGATAATACATAATGAAAATGAGCAACTACGTAGTAGGTATCATGTAAAATTACATCAATTGATGAATTTGATAAAATAATTCCAGTCAATCCTCCAATTGTAAATAGGAATACAAAACCTGATGCTCAAATTATTGAAATTGAATTTTTAATTGAAATTCCATGTATTGTTGCTAATCATCTAAAAATTTTAATTCCAGTTGGGACTGCAATTACTATAGTTGCTGAAGTGAAATATGCTCGTGTATCAATATCTATTCCAACAGTAAATATGTGATGAGCTCATACTACAAATCCTAATAATCCAATTGATATTATAGCATAAATTATACCTATATATCCAAATGACTCTTTTTTTCCTGATTCATTGTTGATAATGTGTGAAATAATTCCGAATCCTGGTAAAATTAAAATGTAAACTTCAGGATGACCAAAAAATCAAAATAAATGTTGATATAAAATAGGGTCACCTCCCCCTGATGGGTCAAAAAATGAGGAATTAAAGTTTCGATCTATAAGAAGTATTGTAATAGCTCCTGCTAAAACAGGTAATGAAAGTAAAAGAAGGATTGCTGTAATTAGAACTGATCATACAAATAATGGAATTTGATCTATCTTTATACCATGTCTTCGCATATTTATAATAGTTGAGATAAAATTAATTGCTCCTAAAATTGAGGAAATACCTGCTATGTGTAATGAGAAAATTGTTAAATCTACTCTTACCCCAGAATGTGATATGTTTGATGATAATGGTGGGTATACTGTTCAACCAGTTCCTCTTCCTATTTCAATTATTGATCTTATGATAAGTAAGCAAATTGATGGGGGTAAAAGTCAAAATCTTATATTATTTAATCGTGGAAATGATATATCTGGAGCTCCAATTATTAATGGAATTAATCAATTTCCAAATCCACCAATTATAATTGGTATAACTATAAAAAAAATTATTACAAATGCATGAGAGGTTACAGTAACATTGTATATTTGATCATTATTTAATAATGATCCTGGATGTGAAAGCTCTAATCGAATAATAAATCTTAATATTATTCCTAAAATTCCTGATCAGATTCCAAATATAAAATATATTGTTCCAATATCTTTATGATTAGTAGATAATAATCATTTATTCATTAAGATGTCTGAAAAAAAGTAATAAATTGTAAATTTATTTATGAATATAATATTCTCTTAATAAATTTAAGTTTTATAGTTTATTAAAAATTGTAAATTGCAAATTTATAGAAAATAATTATTATTTAAGATTTATTAAATCTTAATATTAATAACTTTGAAGGCTAACAGTTTATTTAACTTAAAATCTTAAGTTATAAACTTTGTTATCATGAAAGAAAAAAATAAATTTAAATTTATTATTAGTACTATAAAATAAGTGTTAATTTTCATTTTAATAATTAAATTAATTTTTATAATTGTTGAATTAAATATTAAAAATCTAATAGTTAAGTTTATGTAGTAGTATAAAGTGATTATTGATGTTAAAATTATAACTAAAGTTAATAGAATATTTATATTTAATATTATTAATTCAAAAAGTATTATTTTTACCTGAAAACCTAAAAATGGAGGTATACCCCCTAGTGATATTAAACAGAAAAATAATATTAATTTTTTAAAATTATTATTTTCAGTAAATATAATTTGGTTTAAAAAATTAATTTTATATTTTATTATAATTATTAAAATTCTAATTAATATGAATGAATATATTATTATAATTTGAATCCAAATATTATTTATTGTTAATGAATATAAAATTAATCCTAAATTGTAAATTGATGAAAAAGTAAGTAGTTTTTTTATGGAGGATTGATTAATTCCATTAATAGAACCAGTTAATAAAGATAAAATTGTAAATAAAATTAGATTTATATTCATATACCTAATTATTAATAAAGGTGAAAGTTTTATAATAGTTAATAAAATAAATATTGATTCATGTGACAATCCATCAATTGTTCTTACAATTCAATTATGAAAAGGAGCTCCTCCTATTTTTATAATTAATGAACATGTTAATATTGAATCAAAATAATGTATTTTTATTATTATTATTATTAATGACAATATAATAATTATTGATCTTACTGATTGAATAATAAAGTATTTTATTGAAAATTCAGAGTTTAAAATTGATTTAATTGAAATTAAAGGAACAAATGAAATTAACCTAATTTCTATACCAATTCATATTATTATTCATCTTATAGATGAGAAAGACACCACTACCCCCATAGTGGTTAATCCAATAAATAAAATATTTGAAGAATTTATAAAAATTAAAAAGAAGATTTAAATCTATAGTTAGGGTATGAACCTAATAGCTTATTTTTTAGCTTATCTTTTTGTAAATTAGTGTATGAAGCACATAAATTTTTGATATTTATAGTTAAGTTTAATTCTTTATTTTACAATAAAGGTAAATAAAATTTACATATAATATTCTATCAAAATAAACCTTTTTCAGGCACTTTATT